ATTCAGTAATTTGGGTTGCTTCGAGAGCCCTATCGGTCGGCTAGCCAAACAACCGAGTCGCCTTTCTCCTTCGAGTTGGCAGGCGACTCCTTATCCCAAAGCGCGGCTTTCTTCATTCTTTTTAGCCTGCGATTTCGGCCTCTCATTTCAAAAAGGAGAAAATCAGTATTGACGGCAGAGGGTCCCGCCTGAAGTTCTTCTCTTGGGATGAGAAGATAAGTCTTATACGAGAATTCATGGAATGGCAGCTTAGCACTACTATATCATGTTAGTAGTGTTGAGCTTCACTTCTCAAACCAAAAGCCGGAGTGCTAACGCGCGCACTTCCATTTTCTCGCGCCGCTCGATCTAGCGCGCTAGCGCGTGCATCTGTTTTGAAGCTTGGTTATTAGGGGCCCTTTCTCCCTTAACCGTAGATGGCTTCTCGTGACCATCACTTTTCGCTCGGCGCCTAATGACGGGCTTGATGCGCAAGGCTCCCGCCCCGGAGCAGTGAGTCGGATTGCCTACGATTTTCGCCCTCCTTTCAAAAAGAGTTGAGAGAGTTTCCCGACCGAACGAAATCGACAATTGACATAGGGAAAGAGACTTTGATCGAACTGACCCCTAGCTTCAATGTCCCTCGAGTCGATTCCGTGTCGACTCAGTCGTCTAAATTGATGTTGCATCAATATGCTTTTTCGATTCTTTCCTCGTCATTTGATCATTCTCAACTGATTCCAAAGGAGGGGCCCCTAACAAGATTTAGCTTGACCTTTCTTCCAAATGTCAGGGTCTTGTCTGACCAGCATTAGCCCCCTCGGTGGTTGCGGTGACTTGCAGCTTAGGATCTGCACGTTTGGCTGAACGTTCCGTTGTTTGGTTGGTGGGGAAATAAAGTAGAATGAATCCCTCTCCGGAGAAGTCCAGCGACACTCACTCGTATCGGCTGTGTCCTCCCTGTACAATGTGGCCGAGAGGCCTTTTGCTCATAGCGAGCTATCGCGCTCCGTTAATGCAAATAGGGGCGCAACGGCTTCTTTTTCTGCTCTAGTTCTCACTGAGCGTATCTGCGCTACAAGATCTTGCTTTCGCAAAAAGGCGGAGGCACCACTCACCACTTCTTGATAGCGTACCGGACCTGCGTTTGAACGGGATTCGATTGAAAGCCGGGCCCGAGAACCTTTGCTTGGAAGCACCTTGCCTTCTTTGGTTTGAAACCTGTGCCTAGCCTTTCTGCCTTGCCTTTTGAACCAGACCCGAGCCCTAGAGTAGAGCTTTGCCTGAGCTGAGCCTTTTGCCTTTAGCCTTTGGCACCTCTGCCTGGACCAATCTCGTCTGGAGCAACTAAAACCAACTCTGTCTGCTCTAAACCAACTAGATCTATTGATTCCTCCGCTGGACTAACTGCTTCCTCTGCTTTTGGTATCCCTGCGACTTGGGAAAGAGACCAGCGCACTTGACCACTGCGATCGATCCGATAAACCAAAGCATCCTGGCCTCCGGCCAACCGACCAACCATTGAGAAGGGAACAAATAGGGGAGATTGAATTCTTCTCTCTTGTCTTTCAACCCGCCTCGGCTTCGCCTTCCACCTTATTAAGCTTTGGACTTCCACCTTCAGCTAAGCACCTAACCCGTGGGACGGGACCTTCGGTCTAGCCTTTCTTTGTTCGGGTACGGGACCGACCTTCTCTTTTGTTTGTAATTGGACTTGCCCGAAACAAAGGAACCTTGGCGTGAGAACCCACCCGAGTTGGTAACCCTACACTTTCACCTAAGCTTTCACCTACGTTTTCACCTACGATTTCTCCTTCGTCTTCTTCGCCTAGCCTTTCTTTGGGACCTCGCCTTTCTGGACCTAGCTTTAGAACAGGACCGAGTCTTGCTTCTAGCTTTGAACCAGCGATAGGGACGACCTCGGCTTTCGAACCGAACTATGTAGCTGCTTCGCCTTGAATGTGCCTAACTAGCTTTTCGCCTTCCGCTTTTGAACCTGAGAAAGCAGGTTTGCTTTTGAACCTTAGACTTCAACCACAGGCACTGGCTCACTGCCTCGAACTAGCTCACAGGCTTTACTTTCCCTGCTACGTACGAGACAGGAGACGAGACTGGGCCGACTGCTTAGACGAGAACAAACAAAAAGGGGAGATGAAAACCCGTTCCCGATTGCCTTTGATTCTCATTGGAATGGGACCTCCTCGGCTTCGCCTTTGAAATCGGAGACTGTTCCAAGTTCCTACTGAGATAGGCAAGCAACGACTTTTGGTCGACTTAAGCCAACTAGACTTATTGCTTCGTCTTATGCTTTTGGTATCTGTCTTTCCATCCAGCTTTGTTGTTTGCTTTGGGACCTGTTCCACCTTCAGTTTGGGATCTTAGGTTTGGGACCTTTGTTTGTACCTTGCAAACCTCTTTAGTTGCTACGAACCTAACCCTCGGCGGTTACGCCTCCAGAGTTTACGCTTTATCCAATCCAATTCCTGCCTTTGATGAGCAAAGAAGAAAACTCTTATAGGGATGCAAAAGCCCTCTTTCACTTCTCGGAGTATCACAAATTGGCTGCTCACTCAGTAGTGGACTCACCATAGCGCGCTAAAACAGAATGAACAGGACATGTAACCAATCCCCATCCGACAAAGGCAAGGCGAAGAGCTCCGCGAATGGAAGAAGCAGGCAGGGATAGATAGAATTTGGTAGGGAAAAGTGCTTTGTTGGACTTGTTCCCAGGTGAGATCAAAGATCTTTCAACGCGTTGATTTCCTACTAAAGAAACTGGGCTTCTATCAGGAGTTTTATCTTTAAGGGTCGAAAACTCTCGCTTTATGCTTGAGAAACAGCCTTCCCGGCGATCTGCTTCATGAATTGAAGGGTGGAACCAAGGAAGACAACTGAATACCGGGAATTCAAAGAGAAGGATTTCCAGAGGTAAATATCGGGCATTGAGCCCGCCTATCATAAGTATGAGTTGGGAGAGCGAGATAGAGACAAATACCCAATGGACGGTGAAAAAGCTTTCCTGCACGCAGGAACCTTCCTTCTGTCTTGCAGCCTTGATGCTCAGTTCTATTCTCCCGCACACCCGCTCTTGCAAGGCTAGCCGGGAGGGAGGTGCTTTTTCGGGTTTGGTTTGCCTAGATAGGAAGTGCGCTTGCAGTGCTTCTAGTAACGATTTTGAAGTGCAATATCTTTCTGTTCCAGGGGCTTCTTTCTTCGGCTTAAAAGCTAGGGCTTGTGGTTCGTTATCAGTACCTGTTTTAGAGCGATATAACCTCGTTGTCCGCCTCTCAATGTCCGGGTCTTTCCCCTGCCCTCTCTCTTGATGTGGTGCCTTTCACTCTGCTCTGTCAACACTTTATCGCAATGCCGGAAGGTAGGATTTCAGGTTTTTTCCCAAGCTATGAATCTTCATCAATGGCATAGTAATAAGAGATAAAGAAATTTTTTATTTGATGTTCCATCCGCAAACACGACGAAAAAGGCCTCCCTCAAGTGCTAGCGTACAAGAAGGAGCTTTCGGCAGTGAATCACATGTCGAAATACCAAAATGTTTAATCATCGAGATTTGTGCTTGGTCTTTCGCCTACCGTGTATGGTGTAACGGCATCTCGTGCCAAGAAAAAGAAGGGTGGAACCTGGCTCACAAACCAGGAGATCTGGGGGCTTTTGCCCGCTCATCATCAATCCCATTCTACTACTCTGTTAGTACCAATTCTTACTCTTGTCAGTCTCCGAGGGACATCGAAGACTTGGAACTACATCGAAAGACAATATTCATTGCCTCACTACCATCTCGAGAGAAGCAATCGGCTTGGGATGAATGTCATTGGTTCTTTTCCTCTCTTTCCCTCTCGCTCGACTCAGATAATGATGAAGCTCGAGCTCATCTCTTGGGAAAAGGAACAAGGAGAAATGGTTGAAGTCAGCGAGCGACTGTTACTCCGGGTAACTGCGGGCCCCCCGGCGGCAAAGACTTGGGGAGCTCCTTGGGTTGTTTGATCACATTGAGGTTCTTCATGTACGTCGGTAGGGACCCAGAGAGCTGCCTTCGCTTCCTAACTACCTCTTCCGTGGATCGAATCACTATGCGTTATCTTCCGAACCGGTTGTTAAGCATATCCGTAAGCCTCTTCAGCGATTTAGAAAAAATAGCGGTTAGTTTTTTGTTATGGTGGAGAGTGGTATATTCTCCCTCTCTTTCGTTCGGGACATCAAGCATATCGGACTGAAGGCGAATCACACAAACCCTTCGATGTTGAAAAAATGAAAACCTCGGGCTCGAGGACGGTCATTGGTAACACCGTTCTCAAGTGTTGCCTAAGAACCCGGTAATTTCTTTTTTTTTTTTTGAGTGAAGTGACCCATGGGTATGGGGCACGAACGCTATAACAAGAGAAGGTTTCAGAGTTCAAGGAGAAGGGAGCTTACTCCGCTTAGAGAGACTGATTCTTGCTCTCCCAATTCAAGAAGACGGAAATCACCGGTTGGGTTGGTCCAACCAAGAAAGACATGGAAATTTTTCGATTCCGCGCATCTGAGATTTCCTGGTATTCCCACATTGATTTTTTCTAAGACAATCAGTCCGCAAGCTTAAAATTTTAACAAGCTCTTTCGTTGCTAAAGGAAAGACAGAAGGAACTACTGAATCAATCAATCTTTCTCGGGGAATTGCCGAGTTGGAAGATCCCTCCTTACTCAAGAGAGAGTACCGAGGAGAAGACAATCCAACCTTTGAACAACAAATGCTTTTAAGTCCCGCTTTGTAAGTGAAGGAAAAGTAGTTCCGGTGAGCAGTTCAGTAAGGAAAGTACTCGATGAAAGAAAAGCGTTTTAGGGTAGTCGGCTTTAGGAAAGCGAAGCGTCACTAAATTCCCTCTTCTTCTTGTTTCGGGCCCGAGTCCGTATCGACAGGAAAAGATTTTCATTAAATACCGGAGCTTGCACCAGAGCCAGAGACAGAGGAGGGAAAAGAAAAGGTACTCTAGGGCAAGTAGGTCGTGAACAAAATCTTCGGGTAGTCGCTCTAAAGGGGAAGCGAACGGAAGTCTGGAAGCAGGAAAGATTCTTGTTCTCTAAAGGTAGTGAAGTGCTCTTTTTGCGATTCCCCGCATCTGCTTATAAAGTCAAGTCTCCCTCCCTAGCTACTAGAACTACAGGAAGGGCTACTAGAGCTACTACCTACTAAAAGAAGTATAGGAAAGACTACTACGTGGGAATACCCGGCAAAGTCCGATCTAAGAAAATTTAAAGTATTGTATTCCTAAGCTATAATAGATTGACTATTACTATTCGATCTATCGGAATAAGTTTTGTGACTAAAGAAGATCAGCCTACGAAAGGACTTCCTGAACTACTCAACAGAACTAGACTCACGAACTGAGCTAGCCACTCCTTGAGAAGAAAAGGAAAGGTAGGCAGCCTCAAGGATAAGCGGTTGGTTGAGCAACCGAGAAGAGCTACTCGACTAAAAGACGAGAAGAAGCGAGTGAAAAGTAAGGATAGGGAGAGGAAGATGACTATCTAAAGCCGATAGTCCAGTAGGTCCTTGGTTGGCGAGTGGAAGGAAGTGACTCGACCGATAGGTTGAGGGAGTCAGGCAGGTCTGGTTTTTATTCCTAAGAGGTATCTCTTTGAATTTTACTTTCTGCTTCAAGTTCGCCAGCGATGGAAATCTTTCTCGACTCACAGATAAGGGATGTATGATTCCCGAACCTTAAAAAAAGGATGGAGCTCCGCGCATCCCTTGATCTCCGCCTAACTGGGGCTAGGCTAGTTTCAGTGTTTGGTTCCTGACTTGATGGGATGGGAGTCAAAAGGCTTTAAATAAGACCGAGGAGCAAGGTTGAACGAGATTCGCTTTGGTTTTTATGCTTTGACCTTGCTCATATATCAAGGCTGAGTCTAACTCCTTATGTCTTGGAAAGACAGATGTGCTTTCTGATACACTGGACTAAGGTGACTAAACCACAGGACCAGGGATAAGACAGAGACTGAGACAACGATTTGACGAAGACACTGTGTGTGCCCGAATCAAGGAAAGCAACTGTGCCTGAGAAGAAAGAAGGAGATATTGATTTGAACAGCCTTTAAGAGATAGTGGATGCCACAAGCTTAGGTCCCCAGAGTCTGGATTATTATGTCTCAAAAATGCGTCTTGCTTAGGTTGGAGCAAATGCCAGTATAGTTGCTGTTCTTATGCCGCTATTAGTAGATCAAACGCTCTTGTTCTTTCTCTGATCTTTCGGAGTAGATCTTTCCTTAGTCGAGTCAGATCCGCACCGCAGGTTAATCTATCGTTTTGTGGAGCTTTACTTTACTAATAAGGGCTCGTTGCCCCTCTATGCTTCAAGCTTATGGACACTTCAAGCTCGTATCTTCGCATCTTGCCTTTAGGTTTTATCCACTTGCATGCTGATGAGCGCTTTCCCTCGGGTTCTGTGACTCGAGTAACAGGATAGCGTAGCTAAAGCACAAAAGAACGGCATCTCTCTATCGGATTGCCTTAGCCCTTTGGATCCCATTGGCTTACCCCGACGGTCTTTGTATCGGTATCTCGTTTTGATAGACTTGCTTGCGCATCTTGTCTTTGGTTTGATACACTTATAGTCCAGCGGCAAGATTAATGTCTTTTATGGGCTTCTCTGTCCCTGGAACAATATCTCCTCTTTTCTGTCTCTTTCTTTTTCAAATAAAGACCTCTTTCTGTCTTCTCGGGCAGTGGATTTGCCAACTTTATTGCTCTTATACCGGTCTGAATTCCTCTTCATCTTGCTCTTCACTTTTGGTTTGTGGATTCTATTTCCCCCTGTGCTTCCATTTTCCCTTGCCTCGAGATCGTGCCTTTTTTACTCGACTCGCTCCCTGCTCAAAAAAGTCGATCTTATTCCGGTCGATATGTTTGGAAGTCATGTTCACATCATGAATTTTTCTACCTGTCGCGCTCGCGTCATTCGCTGGCCAGTCGGGAGGATAGTACATTCCAACTCACATGCTTCCCAAACCAAGACTCGGGGGCAACAGCGCGACTGCTAAATCGACTGGATCTGGATCATCCGGAACTACATCTAAATCTCTGACTATGGCGACTAGGACTCTCTTTGGATCACGATTTCAAAATGCCTGGATCGCTCTTCCGGGCCGGGTTGAGCCTTTCAATAGTGCATCGTATGTAGTAGTAGCGAGCAGTTCCTTCCCAGATCGAGAAGCTTGAGCAAGAAATTCCCCCATACAGATAGAGGCGCCTATAGCTTTGCCTCTGGCTTTGCCTTCTTATCCACTACGGGTGAATCTCTTCGATCCGGAATTTCACTATCCCTAAAAAAAGGCTTTGCTGCAGAGCTACTGCAGGAGAATTGTTTATGACTCTGCAATCTCCATTGATGCAAGAGTAGCAGCAGTCATTCAAGACAATGATTGGAAATAGCCTCCAGCTAGATCTGAGGACCTAGTCAAAATTCAAAGTGCAATTTGTATCCCACTCGATCTCTCTTTCTTTAACAGCATCTCTTTTATTACAGTTATCCCAACAGGAAAAGCATCGAGAAATAAGGGATACTGAAATCTTTTTAGGCCTAACGAGTGAACTGCCTTACCTTACGAGTGCTAATTAAAGTCTTCCTTTCACTGACATTCAGAGAGAGAAAGGACCCACGGTTCGGTAACAAGGTGATGAAATCCCTTGCCGCTACGCCCTTCTTATTGTCGGAGTTTATCGAGTGTGAAAAGATTCATTGATAGAGGCATATTTAGCAATCTAGCTACCAGAAAGACTTAGCTTAGGTGCGTAGCGCTTAAATAAGAAGAGTAGCCCTCCGTTAATAGCCTCCCTTGAAGGCGGATCTTGTGGCATTAAGAGAAGACTTTCAGTGGGTGGCATGGATGTCTTTAAAGGAGCTTTTAAGCCACTCGAGCTAGGCACTGTGAAAGAGTGAGATAGACGTGTAACATAAATAGAACAGGAAATCGAAGATGCTACGAATCGTCTGCTGTTGAGAATCGTCTTCTTTTTCATAAGCCAATAACATCGAGGCGAGAAGACAAAAAATTAGATTATGACTCTTACAAAGAGACCAGCCATCGTCTTGATGCTGAGAATACTCTCCCTTTTTTTCGGGCCCCTATTTTCACACGAATTCACTCTTCTCCTTTTTCAAGAAAGGGCGATTTTCTTAGGGAAGAAAGGAGATTCTGTGCTAAGAAAGAAGAAAGAGTTTTCTTAACTTAAGCGTTCGTGCCCCATAGCCAATGGCTCACTTCACTCACTAATTGCGTCAGTGAAGAAAGAAATCCAAACCTATAAGTTTCAGTGGGACAGAGACCGAAAGCCCCAAGTTACAAAGAGAAAATCCTATTCCCATTTCTTTTGTGAGGCCACTCCTCTTTTCCAATTCCAAACAGATAGATTTAAGAAGCGCACCAGGACGCTTTCAAAGTTTCTTCGGGATACGACAGTTGCCGATGTTAAAAACAGAGCAAAAGACTAATTTACGCATGATTCCCTTTATGTCCAAGAAGCTAATGAAAGTGGTGACAGCTAGACATGGGAGTGAAACAAAGTCAGAGCAACAACCATGGAACCCGCCTAGCTTACGGAAGACTATGCCGCCAACCAATGTGGCCGTACCCAGAAAAAGTAGTTGGACCAGCGAGACTTTTCCGAGGTTGCCAAGCGTGACTAAAGGGAAATCCTTGTTCGAAAAAGAAATGAAATGGAGCTCGAGCAGCACCTGATGAAAAATCTACTCATCCGCGGGAATGGGAGCAAACCCATTCAAATCGTCAAGGGTTTGATGGGGACCAATAGCCTTTATGGTCTTCTTTCAGCCTCCCAAGGACAGTCAAGGCCCTATTTTCTTCGGTCTCCCGAAAAGGGTTTAGGTCATATTTTCAGGGCGCGGCGCGGGGTTTAGTTAAGTGTCGTGATTTGCAGTTATCTCCTAGTTTTGCATCTTCGTCTAGCCATAGCGGTCTACCTTTGTCTGATATTCTTCAATTACTCTTACCGTTTTTGTGTATCGGGTGTGGAATTTTTTTGGCTTCCCTTCCCGAGCTTAATCAAATACCAGTTCCGGAGCTTATTAGTAACCCAATATGTAATCCCCTCTGGTATCGATGTCGGAGGATTAAGGGGATCCCTCAATGCTGCTACAGGCACTCATGAGTTCGGATTGGGTAGTGTGAAGGAAATAATAGAAGCACCCGTCGAAAGTAGTTCAGTTTTACTGGGGCTTCCTGAGTACAAATCCCCTCATGGAATGGCATTCTTAGTTGGTACGACTGTTCTAGCTGTTCTTTTGACGAGTGCAGCGGCTAAGCATATGGTATAGCATTTCGAGATTGGCTTAGTTATAAGGAATGAGGGAGTCAGTTTATCCTTGTCCCAACAAATCGAAGAATCTAATGGATTCAACTCATACATTTGAGAAAGTTGACAAGGACTGAAGGAGCTAATTGAATCACAAATGCAGTCGTTAGTGTCTTCAATCAGTCGTAGTAAACATCTGCCCCCCCTTTATCAGTCTTAAGCGAACTCTTTCCCGCACGAGGGAAATTGTCCTCAAATCTCTCTATCATTTATTGAATCGGTTGATTTCCCGGCGTCCGATATCTTTGATAAAGAAAGAGTCTAACGGTTATCTTACTCTTTCCCAGTTCCTAGCTCGATAGGTAGAATAGCCTATCGTATATAAAGGAGCTCGACTGCCTTTCTTATCTACAGATGAGATCCCTTGGTAACATATGAATATGATCTTTCTCCTTAGATATTGCTATCAACTTCTAGAGCAGTGTACTAAATCGATAGCAAGGTATGATCTAAACTAGAAGTACATGTTTTTGACCTACCTGTAATTGATTTACCTAGTTTCGTCCAAGGGGCCATATCTCCTCTCTGTCTTGTACAAGCGCACTACCCCTTCAGTTGCTTTAGAAAAGTGTATCACCGCTGCTTGTTGAATCCTGAAGAAAAAGAAAGCACTACTTCTTTTCTTTTAGTGCTGCTGGTATTCGTAAGTCAGCTGGG